AGACCTCTGTCCTATCCATTAGACAATGGACGCTTTTCACTCCAATTTTCATATTTCTTGTTCGAAAAAGTAGTTGAAAGAATTCAACGAATTTAGTATTCAAGTCAATGATGTATTACATTAATTAGATTCATTCAACCCTTTTTATTTACTATTTAAAATAATTAAATATTTCATTTTTAGAATATTAATTAGAATATTAAAAATTATAACGATAAAGTAAAAGCGGGTAGCGGGAATCGAACCCGCATCGTTAGCTTGGAAGGCTAGGGGTTATAGTCGACGTTGATTCATAATTTTTAACGTCTCTAATTCAAAACTGAACGTGAAACTTTGGTTTCATTCAGCTCCTTTATGGAAGGTGGATAAATTCCCAGATTCAGATATGAACGAAATAAAAAATCTGACCCATAACGTCTATGTCAGCTTTTATGTCTGAATCTATTCAGAACAACCCGCTTTATAGACGATCCCTATAGAAAGGGGGTGTTATATTCTAACAATCTTTCTAGTTACTTCGTTCTCTACTTCTATTTGAACGAATCCTTAGGAAAAGCGTTTTGTTTCCACCGAGCTAAAACAATTTATCGATGTCTTTAGTAAACCAAAGACATTATTTAATAGCTGTTTTGCTTCAATTTCCCCTACAGAAATGAAAAATGGAAGATTTAGTTACGATTAGAAATACGCTTTTTATCTTTATCCATGGATCCTTTACTTATACTCATTCAATTGGAAGTATTGATCCAATAAAAAAATTATGTTTCGTAATCTCATAATCCAATTTTTCAATTTGAAATTGATTCTTGGATAAAAATCACGAGAATTTATATTATTCCTCGAATTTTTCATTGAGAGGGAAAGGATTCAATCCTTTTAAGAACTAAAGTTTTTGTTCGGAATGAATATTAATCAAACCGAAAGACCCTTTAACTATATAAAGGATTATAGAACGAATCACACTTTTACCACTAAACTATACCCGCTACAATCAGATTATTGTATCTAAAAGGGCCTTTTGTCGACCTTAATCAAAAAACTAAAACAAAAGATCAGAAAAAATTATGAAAACTAGAGTGTTTACCTTTTGTATTTGTATCAGAGGACCTAATGAGATTCGGAAACGAGTATTCATTTTATTTTAATAACTAAATAACAAGTGCTTTTTTGCCCGAGGTTTTTGTCTCGAACTTAATCCATAACACAAAAATAGATTGTGGTAAGAAACGAGAGTTCCTCTTTTCTTATTTAAACCGGAATAAAAGGACTGACTAAGAAAGAAATAGCACTTTGATTCTATATCATAGATATTGATATTTTTTTATTTATTATTATTTTTTTTTTTTCAATTTTCTAAATCTTTTTATTTATGATTTGTTGGAACAAAAGGGCGGGCCCGGCTAAGGACTGACCAGGCCGGGCCGTGGAACTAAAAAGCCCCTTCGGATGAAATCAAAAAATAAGAGTATATACTATGACGGGCGTTTTCAAGCCTTATTTTTTATAATGTAACATAGTATTATCCTTTTTCAATTGGGAGGAGAGATGGCTGAGTGGACTAAAGCGTCGGATTGCTAATCCGTTGTACGAGTTTTTCGTACCGAGGGTTCGAATCCCTCTCTTTCCGTTTTCGTTGATGACTTGGTATTTTTTTTTCTAATTTATCGCGAGCTATTTTTTTTATTACTAGTTATAAATTAATAATTAAAAAAGTGGAATAGATAAAATCTTACTAATAACAGTTAAAAATCAAGCAAAGAAAACCTTATTTTTTATTCTTCACGTCCAGGATTACGTCCTGGATCATTAGACAGGAATCCGAAGATAAAGAGAGAAACAAAGAATATCACTACCGTGTAAACAAATAGTTTGAGAGTAAGCATTACACAATCTCCAAGATTTTTTTAGGAAAAAAGAGAATAGATTCTCCACTTTTATACTACTATACTACACTACATAACCTATTTTTTTTTCGAATAAATCATGAATTTGTCTGGGACTTTATTAAAAATATCATCGGAAACTTACAGCAGCTTGCCAAACAAAGGCTAAGAGAAAAAAGAACAGGGGTATCACTGGCATAATATCGACTATTGGATTCAAAAAAGCGTAGGCTTCGGGCAATTTGGCGACGAAAAAACTACTGGAATAAAGAGCAGAATTAAGGTAGATACAGATCAAACTAAAAATATTAAGCATAACAAATATTTTGTTTTTTGGGATAATTGTATTTATTTTGATTGAGTTTTTTATTATTATAGATATGTTATTATTGATAGAAGAAAAAAAAATGAATAAAAATAAAATAAGATAGACGAAAAAACTTTCTTTTATTTGAATTCACCCAATCAAAAATTCTTCTATAATCTCAAATCAAAAGAGAATAGAATAAATAATACTTTCGTACAATATCTTAATTGAATTATATGTAATGATCAATAAATTTAGTTTAATTCTATGTCTACATGTACAGTTTCCATGTAGAAAAAGTCTAATAATCCATTTTCGAAATAATAGATAATAGATATTTAGACTGGAGTTGACGAATAACCCGTACCAATATTAGTGTTTATTAGTATCGAATAGAAATAAATGGGGCGTGGCCAAGTGGTAAGGCAACGGGTTTTGGTCCCGCTATTCGGAGGTTCGAATCCTTCCGTCCCAGAGCATACCCAGTATATATATTATTATATAATTATTATATTAACATAATAATATATAAAATAATATATCATAATAAAATATAATATATATAAAGATATATATAAAGATTGCCTTTTAGAACAGCTTTCTGTATTAAGATAATCTGTATTAAGATTAAGAATCGAATATTGGTATAGAATGTAATTATTATTTTTTAATAATCGGCGGAATCATATCTTTTTCACAAATTTGTTTGAGTTCAAATAACACGCATATGAAATAAGAAATTGAATTCAGTTGCAATTCGTTAAATAACAATGATTTTACAGTATAAATATGAAAAAATAACAACATAAAACTTCAATCTTGTCTTATATCAGTATTTTTTATCTATCTTTTTTTAATCACATACTGTTTATTCCAATATGAATTTATCTCTCTCTTACTAATCATAAACGGATGATAAAAAACGAAAGGTCCTTGCTGTAAAATTTTTTGTTTTACAAAATGCAAATAATTATATCGAATAGGAGATTTTTCAATCAATTAAATCTTTGTAACGAACCGCTATAAGTATAAGTTCTTGGTACTTGAAGAAGTGTGAAATTGTTGAATTTATTCTATCACTATTATGTTACTTGAAGATACAGATTAAAAATAACTTGATTTCATTTCTTCGTATTATATTTATTCCTGTTATATCAGTTATAATTTAGTTAACTAATTTGTATAATTTAGTTAACTAATTTGATTTTTACAATAAATGATATAAATAAAAAAAATCAAAATAAAATAAAAAAAATCAAAATAAAAAAAAAAGGGGTTAAATTGATTTATTCTTGCTGAGACTCTCCTTTTTTCATATAGAAGAAAAAGGTATAGATTACTATGTACCAATCGAACCAATGATTATTCACGATTTCATAATTGAATCAATTACATATGGGTTCCAAACCGAAGGAATGTTATGGTAAAACTTCGTTTAAAACGATGTGGTAGAAAGCAACGTGCGACTTGAAGGACATGATCCGCTGTGGAGTCTTACATCCACCACTTTTTTATATATATATATTTATTATAGGAATGAAAGTGCTCTTGGTTCGACATCATTTGTTCTATTCCGCTGTAACCCCCCCCCCCTTTTTTTTTTTTGGGGGGGGGTGATAGAATATAGTATAGGATGGAGCTCGAGTAGAAAATATTTTTTTTTTTATTTTTCAGAGGCAAGAATCTAGGGTTAGTATCAATTAACAAATTGGAACAACTTCGTAAGTATATTTTGATACATAAACTAAAAGGGGCCCATTCGAGAAAATTTCCAATTCAAAGGGAAGATTTGTTGAAATTGGCAAAACTCTTTCGATCAAATCAAAAAGTGTATTACGCAGGAATCAAACATTCGTATGATTCTTTGACATAAAGAAATCACAAAAAATGGTATGTTGCTGCCGTTTTGAAAGGATTTAAAAATCACCGAAGTAATGTCTAAACCCAATGATTCAAGGCAAAGATCCTGGAACAAGGAAATACCATTTTCAATTGTCTGAACAACTAGATCAGAATGAAGAATCAAAATGGATTCTTAAAGAAGACAGGCAATTAAAGGGTTAGAGACCACTCAATAGATGCAGTATCTAAAATAAAATAAAGGGTTTCTCTTTTGAGTTATTTCAGAGTTATCCAACTTGAGTTATGAGGGTACAAATACTACTAATTTTTTTGTGGGGTAAGAATAAGAAAAAAAGGACTAAAATCAATAGTCTAATTAATTTGATGATTTTATGGATATATTTGATATTGTAATTCTATACATAGACATAATTTAGAATTTTCTCGAGCCGTACGAGGGGAAAACCTCTTATACGTTTCTAGGGGGGGGTATTGTTCATCTATCCCAATGAGCCATTTATCGAATCGTTGCAATTGATGTTCGATCCCGACGAGAGGGAAGAGATCTTCAGAAAGTGGGTTTTTATGATCCGATAAACAATCAAATTTATTTAAATGTTCCTGCTATTCTATACTTCCTTGAAAAAGGCGCTCAACCTACAGGAACTGTTCGTGATATTTTAAAAAAGGCAGGGGTTTTTACGGAACTTCGCCTTAATCAACAAACAAAATTCAATTAATGAAATAAAATAGAAAAAAAGATCAAGTGAATAAATAAGAAATGACATAGACGTAGAAGTAATGTGGTCTATAGACATAAAAAAGACATAAAAATTTGACATTACACCCGATGGGATGATTTTCGTTGGAACTCTATGAACAAAAAAAAACAAAGGACTAAACCATTTTAGTTTTAGTTATTGAATAAACTTCGTTTTTTTTTTTTCTACTTATCCCCCGTCTTCCTTAATTAAGTCTTTCACTTAATATTATATATAGTGCCAATCCAACACAAGTCCTTCTTTTTTTTATATTTCAATTTTTTATATTTCAATTAAAATTAATCAAATTACAATTTTAATTGATTGAAATCAAAATTGTTAGTTCGATTTAGAATTTTTTTATCTTTTGTATGCTTACGCTTTTGTCAATATTAATATTGACAACAGTGTATCAAATAAATATAATCCGATTGTGGATAAAAGAATCTATTTATCCCTGTTCCGTAGATTTTATTTCATTCAAATAATCTTCTTAGATTTTCTGTCATACAGGAAGTTTTTTTTGATTAAGATTTAAATCAATCAAACTCGATATATACTAAATTAATGGATAATATAATATATATATATAGAGAAGAGAGACAGGAGGCGGTCTATAAATATTTGCAAATATTTGAATTTATTTTCTCTTTTATTTGAGAATTTTTGTATTTTCGTCGGATTTGTTCATTTTTATTATGTTTAAAGCGGGTTAGAGTTTTTTTTTCATTGTTTTTTTAATGGTTTGATTGTGTTGTGCCATTCAATTTAGTTATTTATTGGGATTCTGATTGTATCTACACATTCTAATTTGTTTATTTGGGTTGCTAACTCAACGGTAGAGTACTCGGCTTTTAAGTGCGGCTAGCATCTTTTACACATTTGTATGAAGAAACAGATTCGTCCATACCATCGGTAGAGTTTGTAAGACCACGACTGATCCTGAAAAGAATCAATGGAAAAAGCAGCATGTCGTAGCAATGGATAATTCTGAGAATATTTCATTCTTTCTTACTGAATAGGTCCAAAATCTTATTTCAATTGTTTCACTTCAATTAAAAAAATAATTTTTTTTGGGGGGTCGAGTGAATAAATGGGTAGAGCCTTACTAGAGGTTCCAATTCTAGGGAAATAACAAAGTAACGAGCTTCTGTTCTTAATTTTGGAATTATTACCCCATCTAATTAGATGTTAAAAATATATTAGTGCCTAATGCGGGAAAAGCTTTTCCGATGAATGGATTAGAAATTTCTTATGAGTCCTAACTATTAGCTATTCCCCTTTATGGGGTAGAGATAAATGTGTAGAAGAAGGTAGTATATTGATAAAGAGATTTCTTTTTTCAAAATCAAAAGAGCGATTGGATTGATAAAATAAAGGGCTTCTAACTATCTTGTTATCCTATAAATGAACATAAATCTATTATATGGAAAGGACGGGGAGGTTCTAGAGAGTCCGTTGATGAGTTTGACTTGTTTCCGAGGTATCTAGTTTTTTCTTACTATAAATACCTTGTTTTAACTGTATCGTACTATGTATCATTTGATAACCCAATAAATCATCTATTTCTTTTCTGATTCAAAATTGAATTTTAAATGGAAGACTTTCAAGGATATTTCGAATTATATAGATCTCAGCAACACGATTTACTATACCCACTTATCTTTCGGGAGTATATTTATGCCCTTGCTCATGATCGTGGTTTAAATAGATCCGTTTTATTGGATAATGTAGGTTATGACAAGAAATCCAGTTTACTAATTATAAAACGTTTAATTAGTCGAATGTATCAACAGAATCATTTGATTATTTCCGTTAATGATTCTAATCAAAATAAATTTTTGGGGTACAACAAAAATTTGTATTCTCAAATGATATCGGAGGGATTTGCAGTCATTGTGGAAATTCCGTTTTCCCTACGATTAGTATCCTCCTTAGAGGAGACAGAAACCATAAAATCTTATAATTTACGATCAATTCATTCAATATTTCCCTTTTTCGAGGACAAATTTCCACATTTAAATTATGCATCAGATGTACTAATACCCTACCCCATCCATCTGGAAATCTTGGTTCAAACCCTTCGCTACTACGTGAAAGATCCCTCTTCTTTACATTTATTACGGCTCTTTCTTCACGAGTATTATAGTTGGAATACTCTTATTACTCCCCCAAAATCCATTTTTGCAAAAAGTAATCAAAGATTATTCTTGCTCCTATACAATTCTTATGTATGTGAATACGAATCCATTTTACTTTTTCTCCGTAACCAATCTAATCATTTACGATTAACCTCTTTTGGGGTCTTTTTTGAGCGAATACGTTTTTATGAAAAAATAAAATATCCTGTTGAAGAAGTCTTATTTCCGGCCACCTTATGGTTCTTCAAGGATCCTTTTATACAGTATGTTAGCTATCAAGGAAAATCGATTCTGGTATCAAAAGATACTCCTATTCTGATGAATAAGTGGAGATATTATCTTGTCAATTTTTGGCAATGTCATTTTTTTGTATGGTCTCAACCAGGACGAATCCATATAAACCAATTATCCAAGCATTCCTTTGATTTTTTGGGTTATCTTTCAAGCATACGACCAAATATTTCAGTGGTACGGAGTCAATTGTTAGAAAATGCATTTTTAATGGATAATGCTATGAAGAAGTTTGATACATTATTTCCAATTATTCCAATGATAGGATCGTTGGC